CCACCACTGTCCGAATAGCATTTCCCGCTGCGGTTTGAGCGGCAAATGGTGTTCCTCTTCTTGTACCCTTGAATCCACAACTACCGGCGGAGGACCAAGAAATTACTCGACCCCGTACATCTGTAACAGTCACAATGGTATTGTTAAAACTTGCTTGAACATGAATAACCCCCTTTGGTATTCTACGCGCATTCTTACGTGAACCAATACGTCTATTTCTACGTGAACCAATTTTTGATATAGGTTTTGCCATATTTTATCATCTCATAAATATAAGTCAGAGATATATGGATATATCCATTTCATGTCAAAACGGATCCCGGCTTTTTTACTTATTTTTTTGTACATCTGTATATCAGGTCCTTTAGATTTCGGGAGTCCTTTTTGATTTAAAAATATTATCCTTGTCTTTGTTTATGTCTCGGGTTAGAACAAATTACTATAATTCGCCCCCGCCTACGGATCAATCGACATTTTTCACAAATTTTACGAACGGAGGCCCTTATTTTCATATTTGTCACTCCTCTGAATTTACTTAAATTGGAAGAAAATAATTTTCTTAAAATTTTTAACTTCGAATTGTATCCCTACGAAAGAATGTTGAAATCAAAAAACCACCCAATTACTTGAGTCTTTACTTTTGAATATACTGAATATAATATTCAAATTATATGCCCTTTAATTGAATCATAAAAACTTACCACAATTTTGATTCTATTTATATTTATAGGTAGTATATGTATACTATATATGTTGATATGTTGAACCTTTCCCAAAGGAAAACCCAGAATCGGATTTTTGTTATCTAAACGAACTCGAAACATACATATCATTGGGACGGAGTTCAGTAATTAAACCCTCGCGAATCCATTTTTTTTTCTTTCATTCCAGGTAAAACGGCTTTGAAGCAGCAACTAATCAAAGAGGCATCATATAATATTAGAATTAGAAACCTACCCTTTACTCTTTTTTTTTCACAAATACGAAAGTTCCGCATATGATTTGGCTATCAGAAAGATTACCATATATAACACAAAATTTCCCCGCCGATTCCTTCTATTCGAGCCTCTCGGTCTGTCATTATCCCTCGAGAAGTAGAAAGAATTACGACCCCCATTCCCCCTAAAATTCTCGGAATTCGTTGATAGTTAGAATAGATTCGTAGGCCGGGCCGACTGATCCGTTTTAAATTTAAAACAGTTCTATATGGTCCTTTCCTATTTCTCCTATGTCGTAGGGTTAAAACCAAAAAAAAATTATTGCTTTCCTGATGTTTTCTCACGTTTTCAATAAAACCTTCTCGTAAAAGGATTTTAACAATATTTTCGGTGATATTAGTAGATGGTATTCGAACTGTTCTTTTTTCATTCATGTCAGCATTTCGTATAGAGGTTATTATGTCAGCAATAGTGTCTTTACTCATGATAAACTAAGATTATTGTTGCCCCCGAATTTTGATATAATCAACATGCTCTATTTCTTTTTTTCTGAATTCATAAATATTTATGAATTTAAAAGGGTATATACGTGATAGACAAACAATCTACAAATGAAATTAATTTCAATTAATCCATTTCATTCAAATACTATAAACTATATCACGGTATTCCTTTATATTATAATACTTCTGGTGCTAATGAAACTATTTTAGTGAAATTTAGCTGTCTTAATTCTCGGGGGATCGCGCCAAAAATTCGGGTTCCCTTTGGATTTCCTTCTTGATCAATAACAACCGCAGCGTTGTCATCATATCGTATTATCATACCGTTGTCGCGTTTGAGTTCTTTACAAGTACGTACAATTACAGCTCGTATCACTTCTGATCTTTCTAGAGGTGTATTTGGTACAGCTTCTTTGATTACAGCAACAATTTGGTCACCAATATGAGCATATCGTCGATTACTAGCTCCTATGATTCGAATACACATCAATTCTCGGGCCCCGCTGTTATCCGCTACATTCAAATGGGTTTGAGGTTGAATCATATCTTTTTTTATTGGTTTTGTCTTTTTCAATGTAAAGGGTGAAAAAAAAAGAAATATTGTTTGTTCAAAACAAGAAACCTACAATTGTTTTTTTTTTTTATCAAAAAAATTCTTTCCTTTTCTTTTGTTCTACATTCCTATCCTATACCGAAAGAATGAATTGAGTTCGTATAGGCATTTTTGATGCCGCTATTGAAATAGCCCTTCTGGCTATATTTTCTGCCACTCCGCTCATTTCATAAAGTATTCTGCCGGGTTTAACAACAGCTACCCAATATTCGGGAGATCCTTTCCCCGAACCCATACGTGTTTCTGTCGGTCTTACTGTAACTGGTTTGTCTGGAAATATACGCACCCAGATTTTTCCACCGCGGCGTGCGTTTCGTGTCATTGCTCGACGCCCCGCTTCTATTTGTCTAGACGTGATCCAAGCGGGTTCAAGTGCTTGAAGAGCGTATCTACCAAAGCAAATACGATTACCTCGATAAGATATTCCTTTCATTCTTCCTCTATGT